ATTTCTTTTAAGAATTCCGACCTAGAAAAAGAATTGATAGCTTGTACTTCTGTTGTATTAATTATCATTTCAACGATCAACTTCTCCCATAATGATATCTATGCTACCTAGTATCGTCATAATATCAGCCAATTTCATTCTTTTAACTAATTGAGGAAGAATTTGTAAATTGACAAAACCCGGTGGTCGAATTTTCCATCTCCAAGGAAAAACATTTTGATCTCCTATCATAAAAATCCCCAATTCTCCTTTTGGAGCTTCGACTCTTACATAAAGTTCTTGCTTCGACAATTCAAAAGTAGGAGAAGGTTTTTTACTAATGAATCGGTATTCAAAACCATTCCATTCGGGATTTCTTACTTCAGCAAAGCGTCGGGTTTCTAAATTCTCATAGGGCCCTCCCGGAATTCCTTCCAGAGCCTGTTGAATAATTTTTATAGACTCTGTCATTTCACTGATTCGTACTAAATAACGAGCTAATGAATCCCCTTCTTTTTGCCATTGGACTTCCCAGTCAAATTCGTCATAACACTCATAATGATCAACCTTACGAAGATCCCATTGTAGTCCGGAAGCTCGTAGCATTGGTCCTGATAAACCCCAATTTATTGCTTCCTCTTCACTAATGATACCTACCCCTTCAACGCGTTCTAAAAAAATAGGATTTCGTGTAATAAGCTTTTGATATTCAGCAACCTCCCTTAAAAAATAATCGCAAAAATCCAAACACTTATCTATCCAGCCATGAGGTAGATCAGCGGCTATTCCTCCAATACGAAAATAATTATGCATCATTCGCATACCGGTGGCAGCTTCGAATAGATCATATATTAATTCTCTTTCTCGAAAAATATAGAAGAAAGGAGTCTGTGCACCAATATCTGCCATAAAGGGTCCAAGCCATAACAAATGAGAAGCTATACGACTCAACTCCAACATAATTACTCTGATATAGCTGGCTCTTTTAGGTACTTGAATATTTCCCAACTGCTCTGGTGCATTTACAGTTATTGCTTCTGTAAACATAGTAGCTAAATAATCCCAACGTGTTACATAAGGCAAATATTGTATAATTGTTCGGTTTTCTGCAATTTTTTCCATCCCTCTGTGTAAATAACCCAATATTGGTTCACAGTCGATAACATCTTCACCATCTAGAGTAAGGATGAGTCGAAGAACACCATGCATTGATGGGTGGTGAGGACCCATATTAACTATCATGAGGTCCTTTCTTGTAGCCGGTGCAGTCATAGGTTTTTTCCCGATTCATTCTTCCATGAATTGCTGAAAACAAAAAGAGGTAAAATTAAATAAAAGAATTTTTCAAATTAACGCGTTTTTGTCTCTCGAATATTCAACTGACCAATTAATTCTTTATACCTTACTCTATTTTTTTTTGATAAATAAGCTAGCAGGCGTTGGCGCTTTCCCAGAATTTTCCGCAGGCCCCTCTGAGATAAATAGTCTTTTTTGTGCAATTCCAAATGGGAAGTAAGTCGTCGTATCTTATTAGTAAAATGGAATACTTGAAATTCAACAGACCCCGGGTTTTCCTCTTTTTCTTTTTGTGAAAAAACTGAAATGAATGAATTTTTTACCATAAAAGAATTTCCCCCCTCTTTTTTACAAATATTAATTTTACCGATCAGTAATAATAATATGAGTTAGTTTAATTTGGTATACACAATAAACTAAATTTTTATGGAATTCTATATCTAATTTTATCAAATCAAATAAATCAATCCAATTTTAATTGGATTCGGATACGCATACAAAAGAATAGTATATTTTGCATTTTTAAAAGAGAATTGTTTAAATCTTATCTTAAAATTTAGAAGTTAAGAAGATTTTTTTTGATGCGTTTTTAGAAATAAAATAATGGATACCTTATTACATTAAATTAATTAGTATCATATATTAGACTAAAATTAGACTAAAATGTAAGACAAGTTATATGTGCATTTGTTTGCTTTCATATATCAGATATATATGATATAGGACATAAAGTATCATTAAGCGCTTTTCATATGATATAGGACATAAAGTATCATTAAGCGCTTTTCAATTGTGGGTACATATGTATCCTTAACAGACTGAAACGACTGCCATTATTTGTATCAAACCAATATCTATTCATACATGCTAAATCTTCTAATCGATAATTGGGCCAAAGAAAAAATTTTAATTTCATTAATTGATGTCTATCAATATCTTTATTTTCATTCAAAAATTGACCACAACTTTGAAAATTATTACCATTACAAAATATTCTATTTTGATCCATATCTTGTCTATTTTTTGAATGGAAACAAATTAGAATTCTTAATTCTCTACGACGTCTAGACGATAAAATTGTTTCAGGGAAAAGCAAATCAGAATAATTATTTCCAGTTAGATGGCTTTGAATGGATTCATCAAAATCCTCCTTATCGGCATATCTTTGCTCTCGGTATCTTTGATTAGTACAATGCCTACTCTTATGAATTAATAAAATATTTATGGTTTGATGCATAATAAACTGTCCTGACTTTTTTACAGACAGACGAAGGGGTTCGATAATCAATATCCTCCTTTTCCTCAATTCTGTAAAAGTGAAATTCTTATTAATCAACATTATATCAAGATTCATTTCTCCCCTTTGAATAGAGGATAGAGTTATTTTGTTTGGATTTCTCATTCTAAGTAGGAGACAATATACTTTGATATTATTGATCATTCTTTGATTCAAAGTACCATCCCATCTCAATTGAAAAAGTAAATATCTTTTCAGGAAGAAATCTAGTTCTGCTTCCGTATTGCTCTTGTACTGTTTTTTCTTTTGTACTTTTTTCATGGATTCTGAATAAATTTCTTCAATCTCGTTTTCTTGATTTAAGAGAACAGATACAAGATTTTCTTGGTTTTGCACCTTTGATCTAAGATCTCTTTGCTTTTCAGATTCTTTTCCTTTTTTCTTTTGAATTTTTAATTCAAAAGATTTTTTTTCATTCGATGATATAATTCCTTTTTGCTTTCTATTGATGTTTTGAGTTGCACTAATATTTTCATTTATATTAAAATTAAAAAAAAGGAAGTTGCTTGGTATAAACCAGGGTTTCATTTTATATGCATTATAAAGTAGTAAAAATTCTGGGAAGAACCAAAGTTCCAGATTTGATATAGGATGACGTAGTATTTCTTCATTCATTCCCATCCAATCCCATTTTTTTTTTTGATTGGAGGAATTGCTTTCTTCATCTTGATGAAACATAAGATAAAAAAGATTTTTTTTATCAATTTTCTCAATTATTTGATAATTAGAATTAGTAGCCTCGGCCTTAGTATTTTGATTCTTGTTAGTATCGACCTTGACCCAGGCTTCAATATCTATTTTTTTTCTAAGACAAAAATTGATGATTTTCCAATCAAAATATTTTCGATCCGTATTTTTTTCCATATATATAATATCACTTTTGCCTAGAAAATTCTTGATAGGGGGATAGACTAATCTATCAAATTTTTTTCTTTTCTGTGTGTTGTAATTATAAGAATTCTTTTGAGTCTTATTTACTTGGAATGGTGATCTATAAATGGGGGGGTCCTCCTTCTTTTCATAATTAATAGATCTATAAGATAAAAGATTATATATATAGTATTTTTGAAAATTATCTTTCTGATTTGGTAATAAATATACTTTGTAATTGCTTTGTTTTTTATAATAACTTAATTGTTCTTTTTCATATGAATTCTCTTTCTTTAAATTTTTATCTTGAATTGTACGACATTGATTGGTACTATTTCGCCACTTTTGTGCTATTAATTTAGACCATCTAATCTGAGATAAATGGTATTGATAATGACCTATTAACCAGCTTTTCCATTGATTTTTTTTCGAGTTCCGAAGTTTCTTAGCTTTGAATTCAGAATCAATTATTCCTTGTCTTCCAAAATAAGTTTTTATTGAAGTTTTAAGAAAAAAGAGTGTTCCGTGATATTCAAGAATAGATCTTAACTTGTTTGAGTTAAGAACTTGGGTTTGTGATAATTTGTAGAATACATATGCTTGTGAGAAAGAGGATAATTCATCAACATTTTGTGAATTATTATTATTAATCTTATAAAAGTACTTTTGTAGAGTTGAGCTAAAGTCCATTTTCGTTTCATTAGTTTTATTACCCTTTTCGTGATTTTTTTTAATATTTAAGATGGGTTTATCTTTATCAATAAGAGTTTTTGTTGATTTAAGAAAAAGTTTTGTATGCAGTCTGGGAATATTAATCATAGTCATAGATAGAAGTATATCTATGTATATCTTTTCAATGAAAATTTTTATAAAAAAAGAAAATTTATGAATTAATCGAGCGCTGCGCCTTTTTAATATTATTATTAATAATAATAATATTTGCAAAATCGTTTTTGGTAATTCGAATCTTTTAACATTTGAGCTACTTTTATTAGTATTAGAACTAACATTGATTCCTGGAGTCACTTTTTTTTTTTCTTTTGTAATTTTTTCTATTTTTTTTCTAATTGTACTTGTTCTATCAGTTAGATCCTTCATTTTTTTTTCTGTCAGTAAATAATTTGTCCAACCTGTGGATCTAATTTGATTCACAGATTCATGAATTATTTGATTACGTGTTATAGAACCTTTTTCTTTTTTAGTTTCGCTTGATTTATTTACTTCTTTCAATCTACTAAATAGAATTTTTTTTATTTTTGAGATAGTTAGAAAAACCCTTGTTCTTGCTTTTAAAACTTGTAGAATTAGAAAGTATTTTTTTTTGAAGTTTCCAATTTTTTTTTCGATTAAAATAGGTCCAAAAAAGGAAGACCGTTTTCGGGGAGAACCAAAAGGAAGTTCAGTTTCCATTCCCCAAACTGTTAAAAAACAAAAATCATCCTTTTGTCCTTTCTTTTTCATTCGATCTATATAAGAAGACCCTAGCTTAGATCCGTACCAAGGTTTTAGACAAAAAGGAAATAGGATTTTTATCTGAATGCCGTCTAGTAACCAATTT